ATTTTGAGAATACGCTTTAATGACCAATGGTTAACGATGGCTCTGATGGGCGGTTTTGCTAGAATAGGTAATAATGAGATCACCGTTTTAGTAAATGATGCGGAGAAGAGTAGTGACATTGATCCCCAAGAAGCTCAGCAAACTCTTGAAATAGCGGAAGCCGGCTTGAGGAAAGCTGAAAGTAAGAGACAAACAATCGAGGCAAATCTAGCTCTCAGACGAGCTAGGACACGAGTAGAGGTTCTCAATGTGATTTCGTAACTAGTCGGTGCGCCCGAACCGAATAATCCTAATCCAAAGAAGTTTATACACATATGGATTCTTCCGATTGAATCCAATCAAATACAATCCAGTGGAATCGGATTCTGATGTAAGGAAAAAAGTTTTAGTTTCAATTCGAAAATCAAATCGAATAGGATAGAAAAGATACAAAATCAGTAAGTAGAAAAACTTATTAGATACCATTGACCATGGTAGCTAATAAGTTCTACCTACTATTGGATTTGAACCAATGACTCCCGCCGTATGAAAGCAATACTCTAACCACTGAGTTAAGTAGGTCATTTATCATTATAAGGAGAAAAAAAAGGACCCCTCCCATTGATGGATTATAAATCCAATAAGACTTCGAAGCAATACCAATCAAAAAGATCAAAGAGATACGATGTTGGATCGTGGAATATTCATCTTGACAAGAAATTATCTCCATAATATGATAAAATATGTATCACAAGCACAAGGGCTATAGCTCAGTTAGGTAGAGCACCTCGTTTACACGTGCGCCAATGTTTTTCAGAAGAGTCCATCATGCAATCAAAGAATCGATCTTTTTGAGAAATCAATGTCTGACTCCAGGATTTTTAGGGAACAAAACAAGAGAACAATAGCCTGACAAATGGTTCGGTTCGATTCAGGTTCCCATTTAGGAACCAAATGGAATCCATCATTGATTTGAGATATTGATAAGGTGAATACCTAGTCTATTCAATGCTAGGCATAATGAGTATAAGGACCTCAAAAATTCTCTTTTTGTCCTATGAACCTTAAGGCGTATGAAGTTTCATATTTGATTCTTTAATCAGGATGATAGAGACTCCATTTAACTTAGGTTAATCTAGGCCAGAAGCAAACCTACGTCAAGATAACCTTTCTTTGAAACACTTTGGTAGTGCTCCTATATCACAATCCAAATAATGAATCCGAGCACGTGGAGCCATTTCCTTAGTTTTCTGTCAAGAAAAAAAATATGGTAGACTAACTGATATTTCTAGCAGTTAATGAAAGAGCCCAATGCAAAAAAAAAAATGCATGTTGGGTCTTTGAAAGAGTTCGAATCATTTTGATAAGAATCAGTTCGGTCTCTTTTACCGAGAAGGTCTACGGTTCGAGTCCGTATAGCCCTATAATAATATAATAATCCAAATTGAAATACAAAAAGTTCTATAGTTTTTATTTACTCAATTACTGTATTTTTTGTTGTTTGTAACCGGTCGCTCGTGGTTGCTTGGTTCATCGAAATAAAATCATTCCCATAAGCTTGCTTATGGGGGGCTCGTTCAGAGCAGAACATAAAACGGAAAACAAAAGCCCATTTCAATCATTATTTTTTTTTTTTTCAAATCTCGGATAAAGAAACCCATTTTTTTTAGTAATTCATTTTTTTCGTATGTGAATTCCATATGATTTTGCCTCCAAAAATTCACCAAAAATGAGTGGGTATACCAAGGAAAAGAAGCCTCACTAACTCTTTGATTGTGGACAGTAAAGGAGGCAAAATCATGACATGAATCCGGTTAAAAATAAAAACTCCAACCTAACCCCACTCAAATCAAATAGTAAGTCACATGGATATAGGAACGGATTACTGTATTTGTCGACACGTCCGCGTTTGAAAAACGAAGATCTTTTCATAAACAGAAAACAAAATATATATAGAAAATAGAATCGAAAATCAATTGAATTTCGAATTCGAATATTAAAAATTTCAAAATTCGAAATCAAAATGAGAATTCTATTTGGAATTTTTTTTTTCTAAAAGCCCGAAGCGAGGTGAAAGCAAGAGAGTTTTATTTGTTTTGTTTGTATAAGAGATTTATACTATACTGAAATAAAATCGAAGGAAGTGTAATGAAAATAGGAGTACAATCGAGAAACGAGACATCACAGCAAACAAGTGAAACTGTGTGGTTCGACCAAAATGCATTTTGGTTTTGACTAATCTGTTACCGATGACTTGACAATGAATTCCAATTCGAATCGACGAATTCGGTATATTTTCCACATTCAAAGGAGTTCGTCTATGTTTCTGCTTTACAAATATGATATTTTCTGGGCATTTCTAATAATATCAAACGTTATTCCTATTTTGGCATTTCTAATTTCCGCAGTTTTAGCCCCGATTAGCAAAGGACCAGAGAAGCTTTCTAGTTATGAATCGGGTATAGAACCAATGGGCGATGCTTGGTTACAATTTCGAATCCGTTATTATATGTTTGCTCTC